GATGTTAATCGTAAATAAGAAGATTGTTTACGAATAAAAACTAAGAAAAATTCCCATTCAAATACATAAGAATTGTATAGGAACCGAAATAATCTTTTATTTTCTTTTGAAAAAACGTAAATAGATTTATTCTGAGTAATGAGAAGACTATTCAAATTATGATATTCGTGAAGAAAGAACCGCAATAAATGTAAAAAAGGAACATCTTGAATCCAGCATTGAAGAATTTGAACCAAGATTTCCATATGTATGGGATGAGGTATTAGTATATCTGAGACATAATTTAAATGTGATAATTTGTCCTCTAAAAAGGGAAAAATTGAATGAATTGATCGTAAATTATGATATTTTGGTATTTCTTTTTCTTCGAAATAAGATACTAATCGCAACGAGAATGGAATTTCTACAATAATTGCAAAACTTTCTGATATCATTTGAGAATGAAAATGAGAAAAAAAAAAATTATTGTGGTTGTATCCAACGAATCGATTTTGATTAGAATCATTAACCAAAGAAATCCAAAAATTCTGTTGATAGATTCGAGTAATTAAACGTTTTACAAGTACTAAACTAGATTTATTGTCATAACCAAAAACTTCCACAGGTTCGTAAAAAACCGAACCATTTAACCCATGATTATGAGCAAGTGCATAAATATATTCCTGAAAGAGTAGCGGATATAGGAAGTGTTGTTGCCGAGATCTATCCTTTTCTAAATATCCTTGTAATTCTTCCATTGACTTACATTTTTTCTACTTGAAACAAAAACAGTAGGCATTTCTTGGGTTATCAAATTATACATAGTGCAATATGGTCAGAACAAGGTATGTATTATGTACAAAAAAATATATATACCCCGGAAACAGAAAGTCCAATCAACAGATCTTTTTCCTCTCCCCTTCTATCTAATGGGTTTATCCTCGTTATAATTATTAGAGGTTCAAAAATCTTTTATTTTTGCAACCCGATCGCTCTTTTGACTTTGGAACAAATTCTTTTTGTCAGTATACTGTTTCTTCTACACATTCGTTTCCAATCTATAATAGAGAATAGTTAGGATTTTTTTTTAAATAAAAAAAAAAGAATCAAAGGACCACTCACAGGAGAACCTTTTCCCGCATCAGGCACTAATTTTTTTTAACGTCTAATTAGATGGGGTAATTATTCAAATAAAGAATAGAAGCTCGTTGCTTTTTTTTACCAGAATTGGAGCCGTAGGGCTCTATCCATTTATTCACTAAACCCAACTGTCAATGTGAATTTTTTTTGTCTTCCTCCTACTCCTAAAATAAAAACAAAATTTTGGAATGATCTGGTAAGGATTGACTCAGAATTCTACTAAAAAAAATAGGAATCTAATAAGAAATTAAGAAATTCCATTTTCTTCTTATTATTACGACATGCTGTTTTTTCCATCCATTACCTTTCAGGATCAGTCGCGGTTTTATAGACTCTACCAATAGTCTGGACGAATTCATTGCTTCATCCAAATGTGTAAAAGATCATAGTCGCACTTAAAAGCCGAGTACTCTACCGTTGAGTTAGCAACCCAGATAAATATGATTTGTAGATACGATCGAAATAAAAAAATAAATAGAATTGCACTGTACAACTACGTCAAAACATTGAACTAACAAGAAATAGAGGAAAGATTTTATGATCAATTCTAAACACCAAAATAGCAAAATGAATGGATCGGATTCCAAAATAAAAAACAACGGATTCCAAATAGAAATATCAAAATTTACAGACCGCCCATTTTCTCAAAATTTTTGATTTTCGTTAAGAAAATACATCTTGCATATGTATAACAGTAAATTCGGCAAACCCATCATTTGACTGAAGTAAAGGAAAACCAAATTAGGGGTCGGAATAAACAGATCCGCTTATCTACGATCGAATTATATTTGTTCGATACAACATTGTCAATATGAATGGAAAACAAATTCAATTTAATTAATAATTAATTAAGTATTGTATTTAAGTATTAAGTAAATCAAATAAGAATTCGTGTTGGATTGGCACAACATAAATAAGAAATTTAGATGAAAAAAAAATAAGGAAAAAGTAGAGAAAAAGTATGAATACAACAAGAAAAGAGCAAATTTTGAGTAACTAATTGCCCAAAATAGATACTAGTTACCTTTTCTTTTTTATTTATTAAAAGAAATTTTGTTTTTTTTTTCTTTATGAAGGTCTTTCTTTAACTTTAAATAATTCTGCCTTCCTTAAAATATCATGAACAGTTCCTGTAGGTTGAGCACCTTTTTCAAGGAAATAACGAATGGCAGGAACATTTAAATAAGTTTGATTCTGTATCGGATCGTAAAAACCCACTTTTTGAAGATCTCTTCCTTCTCTTCGGGATCGAACATCAATTGCAACGATTCGATAGATCGCTCATTGGGATAGATGTAGATAAATAAGACCCCCCCTAGAAACGTATAGGAGGCTTTCTCCTCATACGGCTCGAGAAAAAATGATTCTAATATTTCTGTATATTCTGTATATAATGGCAAATAGATCCATAAAATCATGAAGTCGACTATAATTTGAGTTATAATTTGAGTCGTTTTTTGTTCTTACTTACAGATACAGAAAAAAAGAAATATCATTCGTACTCATAACTCAAGTTGGGCAATTCTGAAAAAGTGCGAAGGTAACTCTTTAGACATTTCTTGAGTCGTCTCTAACCTCTTTTGTTTGTCTCGTCTCGAATCTATTTTTCTTCTTCATTATAATAAAATTAAATAAAATTATTGAGACAATTGAAAATAGTGTTTCCTTGTTCCGGAATCCTTTCTCTTTACTTTGTAAAATCATTAGGTTTAGACATTACTTCGGTGATCCTTATTCCTTTTCAAAATGGCAGCAACATACCTTTTGTTTTTTGTTATTTCTTTCTATGAATAATACGAAAGATTTATTATAATACACTTTTCATTTTAATCGAAAAAGTTTTACCAATTTCGACAAATTTGACTTTTTTATTTTATTTCAAACTTGTTCGAATTTTAACCCTTCGATTTCGATATTGAGGATATATTTACAAAGTTGGTCTAACTTATTAATTGTTACTAACCCTAGATTCTTCCCCCCGAGAAATGAATCAATACTTTTTGTTCGAGCTCCATTATGTACTATTCCTATTTACCAACCCAACACAAATTAGGTTCCTAGCAAGAACAGAACAAACTATGTCGATTCAAGAGCATCTTCATTCCTATAGAAAATGGTGGATGTAAGAATCCACAACGAATCATGTCCTTCAAGTCGCACGTTGCTTTCTACCACATCGTTTCAAACGAAGTTTTACCATAACATTCCTCTGATTAAATTTCGAACCGGTATGGAATTGATTCAATATGGAATCATGAATAGTCATTGGCTCAAATGAAACAGATTTCTAAAAAAGACGAATAAACGCGTTTACTTAAGTCTTATTTACATCTTCAACAGATTGTTCGGGATGATGAATCATAAAAAGGATCATCCCCCCCCTTTTTTTTCGAATACATAAATGAAAAAGTAATGAAAAAGTAAAGGCCTTTACTTAATAGAATAATAGAATAGATTTTCAATTCCGGAACAAAATAAGTTAGTAACCAAATTATAAGCTATTCCGATGACTCGAAAAGGTCGGAAGTCTCTCTATAATATAGATTTTTCACACTTATTCAAGTACCAAGGGTTCACAAAAATGAAGATTCAAAATTCAAAGAAATATTTGGATTTCTACCCGTACATTGAATTCAGAACAAAGAAGGGGTTGGGTCACACATTATATATATCCAATATCCAAGCAAGATTAAACAGAAAATTGTTAAAGAGAAGAATCTTTCGTTTCTGATGGAGACGATCTGGGACGGAAGGATTCGAACCTCCGAATAGCGGGACCAAAACCCGTTGCCTTACCGCTTGGCCACGCCCCATTTAGATTTATATTCGACACTAATAAAGACTAATATTGGTATTGGTCATTCGTCAATCCCAGCCCAAATACATATGAAATACATTGTTGCTAGGATTCAACACATGTAAATATAGAATCACAAAAAATTATTGATCAAATTATTGATCATTACATAAAATTCAATTAAGATATTGTACGAAACTATAATTCCTTGTATTCTCATTTGAGAATGAAAGGAAAGATTTTTGATTTGGGAGAGTTCGAAGAAAAAGAAGGATTTTTTGACCCGCCTTTTTATTTTTCCTTCATAAAAAGAACTCAACCAAAATCCAATTTTCTAATCTACAAGAATGAAATGTTTGTTATGCTTAATATCTTTAGTTTAATCTGTATCTGTCTTAATTCCACCCTTTATTCGAGTAGTTTTTTCTTCGCTAAATTGCCGGAGGCTTATGCCTTTTTCAATCCAATCGTAGATTTTATGCCTGTCATACCTCTACTATTTTTTCTATTAGCTTTTGTTTGGCAAGCTGCTGTAAGTTTTCGATAAAATTTGGAATACTCTGCATAATTCATGATTTATTCGAAAAAATAAATTCTAAAATAAAAATTGATAAGATCAGATAAGTTTTCTATTATGAACCCTCGATTCAAAAATAGAAATTCTTGTATATTGAATTGAATGACCGCGGTGAGAAATTTGGATCAACTTATTTCCTCGTTCTTACATTCCAGTAAACAAGGACTTTCGAAGAACCCACAATACCCAATAACGGATATGGCCAAACATTTTTGGTAATGAAGGAATCAGAACCTTTCTTTTCTTAACCTTTCTTTTCTTATTACCTTATTACAAAGTAGAAAGAAATTTGTTGAAAATTACTTTTTTTTTTCAAGATTCAAGAAAAGACTTCATTTTGGGGGTGTTATGCCAAAATAACGTATGTGATAAAAAATAGGCAATCTATTTCCTTTTTCCCAAAAAAATAATCTTGGAGATTGTGTAATGCTTACTCTCAAACTCTTCGTTTACACAGTAGTGATATTTTTTGTTTCTCTCTTCATCTTCGGATTCTTATCTAACGAT